TCTTTCAGACCCATTGCCGATACTAAGTAGCAGTCAAAAATTTGTATCCATTTTTCATGATATGATGCATGGATCAGATATATCACGGCCAATTCCTCAGAAGATTCTTACACAATGGACTCTGATAAGTGAGATTTCGAGTCAATGTTTACAGAATCTTCTTCTGTCCGAAGAAATGATTCATCGAAATAATGAGTCACCCGTTCCATTGATATGGGCACATCTGAGATCAACAAATGCTCGGGAGTTCCTCTATTCAATCTTTTTCCTTCTTCTTGTTGCTGGATATCTCGTTCGTATACATCTTCTCTTTGTTTCCCGAGCCTCTAGTGAGTTACAGACAGAGTTAGAAAAGATCAAATCTTTGATGATTCCATCATGTATGATGGAATTTCGAAAACTTCTGGATAGGTATCCTACATCTGAACTGAATTCTTTCTGGTTAAAAAATCTCTTTCTAGTTGTTCTGGAACAATTAGGAGATTCTCTGGAAGAAATACGGGGTTCTGCTTCTGGTGGCAACATGCTATTGGGTGGTGGTCCCGCTTATGGGGTCAAATCAATACGTTCTAAGAATAAATATTGGAAGATCAATCTCATCGATCTTGTAAGTATCATACCAAATCCCATCAATCGAATCATTTTTTCGAGAAATACGAGACATCTAAGTCGTACAAGTAAAGAGATCTATTCATTGATAAGAAAAAGAAAAAACGTGAACGGTGATTGGATTGATGAGAAAATCGAATTCTGGGTCGCGAACAGTGATTCGATTGATGATGAAGAAAGAGAATTCTTGGTTCAGTTCTCCACCTTAACGACAGAAAAAGGGATTGATCAAATTCTATTGAGTCTGACTCATAGTGATCATTTATCAAAGAATGACTCTGGTTATCAAATGATTGAACAACCGGGATCAATTTCCTTACGATACTTAGTTGACATTCATCAAAAGGATCTAATGAATTATGAGTTCAATAGATCCTGTTTAGCAGAAAGACGGATATTCCTTGCTCATTATCAGACAATCACTTATTCACAAACCTCGTGTGGGGCTAATAGTTTTCATTCCCCATCTCCTCATGGAAAACCCTTTTCGCTCCGCTTAGCCCTATCCCCTTCTAGAGGTATTTTAGTGATAGGTTCTATAGGAACTGGACGATCCTGTTTGGTCAAATACCTAGCGACAAACTCCTATGTTCCTTTCATTACGGTATTTCCGAACAAGTTCCTGGACGACAAGCTTAAAGGTTATCTTATTGATGATATCGATATTGATGATAGTGACGATATTGATGATAGTGACGATATTGATGATAGTGATGGTATTGATGATAGTGATGATGACCTTGATATTGATATGGAGCTGCTAACTATGACGAATGTGTTAACTATGTATATGACGCCGAAAATAGACCGATTTGAGATCACCCTTCAATTCGAATTAGCAAAAGCAATGTCTCCTTGCATAATATGGATTCCAAACATTCATGATCTGCATGTGAATGAGTCGAATTACTTATCCCTCGGTCTATTAGAGAACTATCTCTCCAGTGAAAGATGTTCCACTGGAAAGATTCTTGTTATTGCTTCGACTCATATTCCCCAAAAAGTGGATCCCGCTCTAATAGCTCCGAATAAATTAAATACATGCATTAAGATACGAAGGCTTCTTCTTCCACAACAACGAAAGCACTTTTTCATTCTTTCATATACTAGGGGATTTCACTTGGAAAAGAAGATGTTCCATACTACTGGATTCGGGTCCATAACCATGGGTTCCAATGCACGAGATCTTGTAGCACTTATCAATGAGGCCCTATCAATTAGTATTACACAGAAGAAATCCATTATAGAAACTAATACAATTAGATCAGCTCTTCATAGAAAAACTTGGCATTTTCGATCCCAGATAAGATCAGTTCAGGATCATGGGATCCTTTTCTATCAGATAGGAAGGGCTGTTGCACAAAATGTACTTCTAAGTAATTGCCCCATAGATCCTATATCTATCTATATGAAGAAGAAATCATGTAAGGGAGGGGATTCTTATTTGTACAAATGGTACTTCGAACTTGGAACGAGCATGAAGAAATTAACGATACTTCTTTATCTTTTGAGTTGTTCTGCCGGATCGGTCGCTCAAGATCTTTGGTCTTCATCCAGACCCGATGAAAAAAATTGGATCACTTCTTATGGATTCGTTGAGAATGATTCTGATCTAGTTCATGGCCTATTACTATTATTACTATTAGAAGTAGAAGTAGAAGGCGCTCTGGCTCTGGCGGGATCCTCACGGACAGAAAAAGATTGCAGTCAGTTTGATAATAATCGAGTGACATTGCTTCTTCGTTCCGAACCAAGGAATCAGTTAGATATGATGCAAAATGGATCTTGTTCTATCGTTGATCAGAGATTTCTATATGAAAAATACGAATCGGAGTTTGAAGAAGGGGCCCTCGATCCGCAACAGATAGAGGAGGATTTATTCAATCACATA